ATACGCATTATTTTAATAGTGTAAATAAGCGCATTTTAGGCCCAAAATTAACTACTAGAGGTTTTCCTGTTTCCGGGGGTTTTCAGGAGTCTTAATGATCTCTCGAGTTTAGGGGGGTAGGGGGGGTTTTACGCGCAAAAACCAGGGGTCATATCAGGTATCTCTCGATTGAACAAGCACTATTTATGCTCTTGAGATTATAATATGCAATTCTTATGTAAAGTCTTTTCAACACTCAAACATATTACCTGCTTCATTCGTTAAATGTTCACGCTTGTTAGTCATTACCGTGTGCACTCTGAAATGCCAGTTGAAAGGAAAAAAAAAAAAGAGAACCCCTTGCACGATGGAGAGAACGCCCGGCATGCTGGGTTATCTCACTTATGTACCCCACCATTAACTTATGTAAGCGTCGATGAAAGTATGAGGAGTAACATCAATCAATGGCCCTGAAGTAGGAACCAAATGCCAGGAATAATTCACTGTGTGAAACCCCCACGAATACTTGTCCCTCACCTTCAATAACCGTTAGCAATATAGAAATCAACTGATGGTCGGTTCTTACTACATCGGTAACTGAATTATGACGGGATGTTGGGAAACGTATAACTTAACCTATGGATGAAATGTGTTCGGTCTTAAATTTCGCCGGTCTTTAATAATTAAGATGTTACCTACATCACTACTTGCTTTGTATAAGCCTTAGTTTAATGGTGATGTATGAGTGGTTTAATCCTAGACATGTTGATATTACATATATGTCCTGGAATGCCATTGAAATGGTTAATATAAATTAATGGTGATATTACATATATGCATTAGGTACATACCATGATATATGTACATAAGCGCAAAGAGTAGTTTAGTTTAGAATCCTAGCTTTGGGAGTTAGGGGTAGGAGTTAGAATCTCCTCTCTTTGAGCAGTAGGGAGGACTCTAACCTCCGGCATCCGGTTTACAAGACCGGCGCTCTTACGCTGAGCTACTAGTGCATGATCATCCGAGGGCTTTATTTTCCACCCATCCTGCTAGTGGGGCGAGGACCAGGAAGAGGGAAAAATACAGGACGGATGCTACTTGGCCAATAATAATGTACGGGTGCTCTACAGGCATACCTCCAATTCAGGTGAGGATGGCAACATCTGCGATGAGAGTTCAAAATAGAAACTGTGTTACGGGGCGGAAGGTTAAGCCTCGCTGTTTGGAGGTGTGTAAAATGGGGACAACCATAAGGACAAGGATAGAGGCAAGCAGGGCTAAGACGCCCCCCAATTTATTCGGGATGGACCGAAGGATTGCGTAGGCAAACAGAAAGTATCATTCGGGCTTGATGTGAGGTGGAGTAACGAGCGGATTGGCGGGGGTGAAGTTGTCCGGGTCTCCTAGAAGGTTTGGTGAGAACAGTGCGAGGGCTGTAAGACCGATGACAAGGGCTGCGAAGCCTAGGAGGTCTTTATATGAAAAATAGGGGTGAAAAGAGATTTTGTCAGCGTCTGAGTTTAATCCAAGGGGGTTATTTGAGCCCGTTTGGTGAAGGAAAAGAAGGTGGACTATTGTGGCGCCTGCGATGACAAAGGGAAAGAGGAAGTGGAAAGCAAAAAACCGGGTTAGTGTTGCGTTATCAACGGAGAAGCCCCCTCAGATTCATTGAACAAGAGAGTTGCCGATGTACGGTACTGCAGAGAGTAGGTTAGTGATGACGGTTGCCCCTCAAAACGACATTTGTCCTCAAGGTAAGACATATCCAACGAAAGCAGTTATTATTACAAGAAGTAGAAGGACGACCCCAATATTTCATGTTTCTTTATAGAGGTACGAGCCATAGTATAAGCCACGGCCGATATGTGCGTAGATACAGATAAAGAAGAAGGAAGCGCCGTTAGCATGAAGATTACGGATGAGCCATCCGTAATTGACGTCTCGGCAGATGTGGCCAACAGAGGAGAAAGCAGTTGCGATATCGGAGGTGTAATGTATGGCGAGAAAAAGTCCTGTGAGGATCTGGATTACTAAGCAGAGGCCAAGTAGGGAACCAAAGTTTCATCATACTGAAATATTGGAGGGGGCTGGTAGGTCAACCAGTGCATTATTTGCAATTTTTAGTAGGGGGTGGGTTTTTCGTAGGCTTGCCATTAAAGGTTTTTGTAGTTGAATAACAACGGTGGTTTTTCAAGCCATTAGTCCTGGTTAAAGTCCTGGCAGGAATTATGACCTATATTATGTCTTTGTTCTTATTAGGGCTGGTGTTGGGGTTAGTTGCTGTTGCTTCTAACCCTTCTCCTTACTTTGCTGCTTTAGGGTTAGTAGTTGTAGCGGGGATGGGGTGCGGTGTTTTAGTGGGCCATGGAGGCCCCTTTCTGTCCTTGGTCTTATTTCTAATTTATTTGGGAGGAATACTAGTTGTATTTGCATATTCAGCAGCCTTGGCCGCGGAGCCTTTTCCTGAGGGATGAGGAAGTCGGCCAGTTGTGGCTTACATGGTCTTATATGTGGTCGGGGTGTGTTTGGCGTCTAGTGTGGTGTGAAGTGGATGGTATGAATCTTCATGGGTCCCGGCTGATGAACTTGGAGAATTTTCCATGTCTCGTGGGGATATTGGAGGGGTGGCCATGATATATTCGTTAGGAGGGGGAATATTAGTTCTTAGTGCATGGGTGTTGCTTCTTACGTTGTTTGTTGTCCTTGAATTAACGCGGGGGTTGAGTCGAGGGACACTCCGGGCAGTCTAATAAGCTGTTATAAGAAGGGCTAGAGTAAGGGAAAGAAGGAATAGGGCCAGGTAGGTTTTAATCAAGCCTTGCTGCGTGTTACTTGTGGTGGTTACGAGGGGAATATTAGAAGAAGCCACAGCTTTAGGGCCAACTTTTTCTATTCAGGTCTGGTCAAGCATTTGGCTAGCAACTGTTTGTCCCAAGACAAGGTTGAGTTTAGGGGTAAGTCGGTGAACAATAGACGGGAAAAACCCGAGCATGTTGGAGAAGTGGTGGGGGGCTAGGTGGGGTGTTTTTTGGAATTGTTTGTTTGTCAAGGATGCTAATTCTAGGGCAAGAAGAAGGCCAATAATTGTGACGAGAAGGGCGGCTAGTTTAAGAAGTGGGGGCATGGTCATGATTGGGGTTTTTAGGGGAGTAATGCTTGAGGTGATTAAAAGGCCAGCAACAATGCTTCCTCATGCAAGTCGCTTGATTGGGTTAATAACCGCTGGGTTGTTTTCATTAATTGGGGAGAGTGAGTTAAATCGGGGGTGTCCTATGGATACAAAGAAGACTACTCGAAGGCTATAGATTGCTGTAAAGGAGGTGGCTAGAAGGGTGAGAACAAGGGCCCAGGCGTTTAGGTGCGATGTGTTTAGGGCTTCAATGATTGCGTCTTTTGAGAAAAAACCTGCGAGGAAGGGGGTGCCTGTGAGGGCAAGGCTTCCAATCGTAAGGCAAGAAGAGGTAAAAGGGGTAAGATGATGTATGCCCCCTATTTTACGGATGTCTTGCTCATCGTTAAGGCTGTGAATAACGGATCCGGAGCAGAGGAAGAGTATTGCCTTGAAAAAAGCATGAGTGCAAATATGTAAAAAGGCGAGTTGGGGTTGGTTAAGACCAATAGTTACCATTATTAGGCCGAGCTGACTTGATGTTGAGAAAGCAACAATTTTCTTAATGTCGTTTTGAGTTAAAGCGCAGGTGGCTGTGAATAGGGTAGTTAGGGCCCCTAAGCATAGGCAAGTGGTCAAGGCGGTTTGGTTTCCTTCTAGCAGGGGGCTTATCCGGACAAGTAAAAAAATGCCAGCAACAACTATGGTGCTAGAATGTAGTAGGGCAGAGACCGGCGTAGGACCCTCCATGGCGGAAGGAAGCCATGGGTGAAGTCCGAATTGGGCTGATTTGCCTGTGGCGGCAACAATTAGCCCTAGAAGGGGGAAAGTTAGATCATAGTCTTTAGAGGCTGCAAAGATCTGCTGTATTTCCCAGGAGTTTAGGTTCATGGCCATTCATGCCATGGCGAAGATCAGCCCGATGTCGCCAACACGGTTATAGACTACGGCTTGGAGAGCGGCGGTGTTAGCATCGGCTCGGCCGTATCATCATCCGATAAGGAGAAAAGATATAATGCCGACTCCTTCTCACCCGATAAATAGTTGAAACATATTGTTGGCTGTTACTAGGACAACTATAGCAATAAGAAAGATTAGGAGGTATTTGAAGAATCGGTTTATGTTAGGGTCCGCGTGTATATACCAGGATGCGAACTCGAGGATAGACCACGTTACATAAAGGGCAATAGGAGTAAAAATAATGGAGTAATGGTCAAACTTAAGGCTAATGTTAATATCAAAGCAGGTTGTATTTATTCAGCTTCAGGAGGTGACAATTGTCTCTGCGCCTTCATTAAAGAACAAAAATAGGGGGAGGAGGCTAACAAAGAAAGCCAGCTTTACTGCTGTCTTAACATGGGAAACAGCTCAGCTAGGAGCTTGGGTACGAGGGGAAAGGGTAGATAGTACAGGGTAGGCTAATAGTGCAAAAATAATGATTAGACTCGAGGTTATTATTAGTGAAGTGGGGTGCATAGCTACTACTTGGATTTGCACCAAGAGTTTCTGGTTCCTAAGACCAACGGATGAGCTGTTATCCTTTAGAAGCAGTTCGAGTGAGCCCTGGGGTTCAACCAAGGTCGCGGAGATTAGCAGTCTTCGTTGCTGGCGAGCCTCTCTCGGTGGATAAGGGGGCTTTAACCCCTGTCTTTAGAATCACAATCTAATATTTTTGTTAAACTATATCTACATGCGGCTCACCCTCAGATTAGCTCAGGTTTCAGCACAAGAAGAAGTAGTGGGATGAGATGAAGGGCTATAAGAAGATGTTCTCGGGTGTGAGAGGGGTCCAGGGCAATGATATGTGCGGGGAGGGGGCCTCGCTGGGTTATAAGAAATATGTACAGGGAGTAGCTTGCGGTAATAAGGGTCCCGGCCCCGGTTAATACAAGGGTTCATCAAGACCAGTTAAATATGGAGGTAATAATTATAATTTCTCCTATAAGATTAGGTAGTGGGGGAAGTGCTAAATTGGCAAGACTTGCAACGAATCATCAAGTAGTTATCAGGGGAAGGGCCATTTGCAGGCCTCGAGCTAGAAGTATTGTTCGGCTGTGTGTTCGCTCATAGTTTGTGTTAGCAAGGCAGAAGAGTGCTGAGGATGCGAGGCCGTGGGCAATTATAAGAATTAGGGCTCCACTGAAACCCCAAGGAGTTTGAATGAGAATGCCTCCAACAACCAGGCCTATATGGCTTACTGAGGAGTAAGCGATAAGGGATTTCAGATCAGTTTGGCGGAGGCAAATTGAGCCAGTTATGATTACTCCTCAGAGGGCAAAGACGATGAACGGGTAGCTCAGTTCTTGAGTCAAAGGGTCAAGCATAACAACCATTCGGATTATCCCGTAACCTCCTAGCTTTAAAAGTACAGCAGCAAGGACTATTGAGCCTGCAACTGGGGCTTCGACATGTGCTTTAGGTAGCCAAAGATGTACGCCGTACAGTGGTATTTTCACTAAAAATGCTAGAAGGCAGCCGGCCCATCATAGCTTGTCTGCATAGGATGTAAGTTGAACAGGGTCTGAGTATTGAAGGGTGAGTAGTGAAAGGGTACCGGCGCTGTTTTGAAGAAGAAGAAGGGCAACTAGTAGTGGGAGGGACCCGGCCAAAGTGTAAAAGAGAAAGTAGATACCTGCGTTTAGTCGTTCGGTTTGATTTCCCCAACGAGTGATAATGATTAATGTGGGGATGAGGGTGGCTTCGAATATGACATAAAACATAATAATTTCGGTGGCCCCAAAGGCCAGAATAAGAAAAATTTGGAGGGATGTCAGCAGGGTAATATAAGTGCGTTGTCGGTTGAGGGGCTCAAGCGCTGTGTGGTTTTGGCTTGCCATAATTATAAGGGGTAATAATCAGCAAGTTAAGACTAGTAAGGGGGTCGACAAGGGGTCTGTTGCTATGTAACCATTAAGGCTTGATCAGCCTGTTTCGGATATGTTAACTAACCAAGATAGGCTGAGAAGGGCAATGATTAGGCTTTGAGTAAGAGTTGTGGGCCATAATCACTTAGGCTTAACTATTCAAGTGGTGGGGACTAGCATAAGAGTGGGAATTAAAATCTTTAGCATTGTAGGAGGTTTAGGGATTGTAGGTGATCTGTTCCATGTGTTCGCGCGGTGGCTACTAGGAGGGCGAGGCCGGCACTTGCTTCACAAGCTGAAAATGCTAGTAAGAGCATTGGGGCTGCGGAGAAATTTGTGGACCCCAGCTGTAGGGTTCATAGGGAAAGAGCAATAAATAGAGAAAGTATTATACCTTCTAAGCAGAGAAGGGCGGAGAGTAAATGGGTACGATGAAAGGCCAGGCCGGTTAGTCCTAGTATAAAAGCCGATGAGAAGGCAAAGTGAACGGGGGTCATTAGATAATTATGGACTTTAACCATAAGTTTTTGAGCCGAAATCAAAGGTTTTTCTTAAACTAATTGTCTATTCAGCTCATTCTAGGCCCCCTTGAAGCCATTCGTAGATTAAACCTAAAGTGAGAAGGGCTAAAACGGCTGTGGCCCATAGAAATGTTAATAGCGGCGATGCTAGCTGATCTCCCCAAGGAAGTGGGAGCAACAGGGCAATTTCTAAATCAAACAGCAAGAAAAGAATTGCGACTAGGAAAAAACGTAGTGAAAAAGGGAGCCGGGCTGACCCGAGAGGATCAAAGCCGCACTCATAAGGTGAGAGCTTCTCATGATCGGGTGTTATTTGGGGTAGTCAAAAGGACACAATGGCCAAAATAACTGAGAGGGCGGCGGTAATAGTAATTACAGTTGTAACTAAGTTCATTATCTTTCCTTGGACTTTAACCAAGACCGGGTGATTGGAAGTCACTTATACTAACTTAGTACTAGAAAGATTAGGATCCTCATCAGTAGATGGAGATATATAGGAATAATCAGACTACGTCTACAAAGTGTCAGTACCAGGCGGCTGCTTCAAACCCGAAGTGATGTTCGGATGTAAAATGATAACGAACTTGACGTAACAGACAAACGGCTAAGAATGAAGAGCCGATAATGACATGAAGGCCATGGAAGCCGGTGGCTACAAAGAAGGTGGACCCATATACGCCGTCTGCAATTGTAAAGGGGGCTTCATAGTATTCTATTCCTTGGAGGAAGGTAAAATAAAACCCGAGTAAAATGGTTAGTGTGAGGGATTGAATGGCCTGTTTCCGTTCACCTTCTATAATACTATGGTGGGCTCAGGTGACCGTAACTCCAGAGGCAAGAAGAACTGCTGTATTAAGCAGGGGCACTTCAAATGGGTCAAGTGTGGTAATACCTGTAGGGGGTCAGCATCCACCAAGTTCAGGGGTAGGGGCAAGACTTGCATGATAAAAAGCTCAGAAAAAGCCCAGGAAAAAGAAAACTTCTGAGGTAATGAAAAGAATTATACCGTAACGAAGTCCTTTCTGAACTGGGGGTGTGTGGTGACCTTGGAAGGTACCCTCTCGCACGATGTCTCGTCATCATTGGTATATAGTGAGGAGAAGGAGGGCGGTTCCAAGAGTTATTAGGGTTGTGGACTGGAAATGGAATCAGGTTGCGAGACCTGATGTTATTAATAGGGCAGCAATTGCGCCTGTTAAAGGTCAAGGGCTGGGGTCAACTATATGATAGGGGTGTGCTTGATGGGCCATTAAACGTTTTCTTGTAGGTACAGGGTTAAAAGGAGAACAAATACGTAGGCTTGAATTATAGCTACGGCGATTTCTAAGAGGGTTAAAAGAACAAGGACTGTAGATGTCAGAAGGGCCACGGCAGGTATTAGAGGTAGAAGAACGAAGGCAGCTGTGGCAATTAGTTGAATAAGGAGGTGGCCGGCTGTTAAGTTTGCTGTTAACCGAACGCCTAGGGCGAGAGGGCGAATAAATAGGCTAATTGTTTCGATGACGATGAGGACCGGAATGAGGGGTCCAGGGGTGCCTTCAGGTAGAAGGTGTCCCAGTGCATGAGTTGGTTGATTTCGTATTCCAATAATTACTGTTGCAAGTCAGAGGGGAGTTGCAAGTCCTAAATTAAGGGAGAGCTGTGTGGTAGGGGTAAAAGTGTAAGGGAGGAGGCCTAACATATTTAGGGTAATTAAGAAGACTATTAAAGACGTTAAGAGGGCGGCCCACTTGTGACCTCCTACATTTAGGGGTAGAAGAAGTTGTTGCGTAAAACGATTAATAAATCAGCCTTGGAGGGCAAGGAAGCGGCTATTTAATCATCGGGCTGTGGGTGTGGGAAATAATATTCAGGGAAGGGTAAGAGCTAAGGCTATTAAAGGAATGCCTAGATATGTTGGGCTTATAAATTGGTCAAAGAAGCTTAGTGTCATGGTCAGGTTCAGGGGTCTGTTTTAGGCTTTTCAGCACTTTGAAGCGTTGGTTCGTTAGGGAAGGTGTGGGCCAATACTTTTGGGGGAATAATTGTTAAAAAAACTAATCATGAAAAGACTAGGATTGCAAATCAAGGCGCGGGGTTGAGTTGAGGCATGTCGCTAGGGGTGGTTGGGAGGCACCAATCTTTAGCTTAAAAGGCTAACGCTAGACCCTATTTAGCTTCTTAGCGAGGCGTCTTCAAGTATTCGGGACGATCAGTTTTCAAAGTGTTCCAGGGGAACTGCTTCAACTACAATGGGTATAAAGCTGTGATTTGCTCCGCAAATCTCAGAACATTGACCATAAAAAACTCCTGGTCGGGATGCGATAAAAGCGGTCTGATTTAGGCGGCCGGGGACTGCGTCTATTTTCACACCCAGGGCTGGGACTGCTCAGGAGTGGAGAACGTCATCGGCGGAGACTAAAACTCGGATTGGGGATTCCACTGGGATGACTATTCGATGATCTGCCTCTAGGAGACGGAACTGGCCAGGGTTTAGGTCTTGTGTAGGAATTATGTATGCGTCGAATCCGAGGTCTTCGTAGTCTGTGTATTCGTAGCTTCAGTATCACTGGTGGCCTACGGCTTTAATTGTGAGAAGGGGATTGTTGATTTCATCTATAAGGTAAAGAATGCGAAGGGAGGGCAAGGCAATAAGAATAAGAATAATTGCTGGAAGTACAGTTCAGATGATTTCAATTTCTTGGGAGTCCAAGATGTACTTGTTGGTTAATTTAGTGGAGACTATAGCCACAATAATGTAAAGCACTAAGGTGCTAATTAAGAAAACAATTATTAAGGCGTGGTCGTGAAAATGAAGAAGTTCTTCTATTACAGGTGAAGCTGCATCTTGAAATCCTAGCTGTGAGGGATGGGCCATTGGGGGGGGGGGCAAGACACGCGGGAATCTAACCCACAACTCTGCCTCGACAAGGCGGTGTAATATACTTTTTTACTAGTGTCTTATAAAGAAAGTGACAGAGCGGTTATGTGGTTGGCTTGAAACCAACCCATGGGGGTTCGACTCCTCCCTTTCTCGTTAGTTTGATTGAACTTGAACAAATGCAGGTTCCTCGAAGGTGTGGTAAGGGGGAGGGCAGCCGTGTAGTCACTCGACATTTGTTGTTGTGAGTTCTACTGCTAGAACTTCTCGTTTGGCAGCAAATGCTTCTCAAATAATAAACAGGAACATGATTACTGCGACTAAAGAGATCAGAGATCCAATTGAGGAGACGGTATTTCATAGGGTGTAGGCATCGGGGTAGTCTGAATACCGTCGAGGTATTCCGGCAAGACCTAGAAAATGTTGAGGGAAGAAGGTTAAATTTACACCTGCAAACATTACTCCGAAGTGGATTTTTGTTCAAGTGCTGTGGAGGGTGTAACCCGAAAATAGAGGGAATCAGTGTACGAAACCAGCAACAATAGCAAAGACTGCCCCCATGGATAGAACGTAGTGGAAGTGGGCAACTACGTAATAAGTATCGTGAAGCACGATGTCAAGGGAGGAGTTGGCAAGAATAATTCCTGTTAGGCCTCCTACTGTAAAGAGGAAAATAAACCCTAGGGCTCAGAGAAGAGGGGTCTCTCATTTAATAGAGCCCCCGTGAAGGGTTGCAAGCCAGCTAAATACTTTAACGCCTGTGGGGATTGCAATAATTATAGTGGCAGAAGTAAAGTAAGCGCGTGTGTCCACGTCCATTCCAACTGTAAACATGTGATGGGCTCATACAATGAATCCTAGAAGGCCGATGGCCATCATTGCCCAGACTATTCCCATATAACCGAAAGGTTCTTTTTTACCAGAATAGTAAGCAACAATATGTGAAATTATTCCAAAGCCAGGCAGAATAAGAATGTATACTTCAGGGTGGCCAAAGAATCAGAATAGGTGTTGGTAGAGGATTGGATCACCTCCTCCGGCGGGGTCGAAGAAGGTGGTGTTAAGGTTACGGTCTGTTAGGAGCATCGTAATCCCGGCTGCAAGTACGGGGAGGGAAAGGAGTAGAAGGACAGCGGTAATAAGTACAGATCAGACGAAAAGGGGTGTCTGGTACTGGGAAATAGCTGGAGGTTTCATGTTAATAATAGTTGTGATGAAGTTAATTGCTCCAAGAATTGAAGAAATTCCTGCTAAGTGAAGGGAGAAAATTGTTAAATCAACAGAAGCTCCGGCATGCGCTAGATTACCAGAAAGGGGAGGATAAACTGTTCACCCTGTTCCGGCTCCCGCCTCTACCCCAGAAGAGGCAAGGAGGAGGAGGAATGATGGAGGGAGAAGTCAAAAGCTCATATTATTTATTCGGGGGAAAGCCATGTCTGGGGCCCCGATCATTAAGGGAATAAGTCAGTTTCCAAAGCCCCCGATCATGATTGGTATTACTATAAAGAAAATTATCACGAACGCATGTGCTGTAACAATTACATTATAAATTTGGTCGTCGCCTAGAAGGGCGCCGGGCTGGCTTAGCTCCGCTCGAATGAGGAGACTTAAAGCTGTGCCTACTATTCCGGCTCATGCACCAAATACTAGATAAAGGGTGCCAATGTCTTTGTGATTAGTCGAGAAAAATCAGCGTGTGATGGCCACAGGTAGGATGGCTGAGCTTTTAAGCGGTGGATTGTAGTCCCATAGACAGAGGTTTGAGTCCTCTTCTTACCAAGCCCTAAGGTGTTTAACATATAAGATTGCAAATCTTAAGAGGCAGACTWACCCCTGCTAGGGCTTTCCCCCGCCTTCTAAATGCCTGACAAGGCGGGGGAAAGTAGGTTGATGCCCGCTGGTTTGAGCGCTTAGCTGTTAACTAAGAATTCGCAGGATCGAGGCCTGCCCACCTAGAAAGGCTTTAGCTTAATTAAAGTACCTGTTTTGCATGCAGGAGATGTGGGGTAGTGTCCCGCAAGTCTTATCAGGGGCTGGGAGATTCTCACTCCCGCTTAGGGCTTTGAAGGCCCTTGGTCTTGTGTTAGCCTAAGCCTCTTAGATGGTCAGCAGTGCTATTGCGGCGGGTGTTAGGGGTAACAGGAGTAGGGTTGCTGTGGTCGAGGTAGCAACGGGGAGAGTAAGTTGTGTGGGTGAAAAGCGTCAAGGGGTCACGCCAGTAATATTGTTGGGGGATATCGTAAGCGTTATAGCATATGACAGGCGGAGGTAAAAGTAGAGGCTAAGGAGGGCGGCTAATGCAGCCAGTGTTGCAGTAAGAGCGAGGTCTTGCTTGGCAAGCTCTTGTAAAATAAGTCATTTTGGTATAAACCCCGTAAGAGGGGGAAGGCCCCCTAAGGAAAGTAAGATGAGGGGGGCGAGGGCTGTTAGGGCGGGTGCTTTTGCTCAGGAGGTTGCCAGGGTATTTAAAGTGGTGGAGTCATTTAATTTAAATACAAGGAAAGTTGAAAATGTTATAACAAAGTAAGTAAATAGGGTAAGAAGGGTAAGGGAGGGCGAAAATTGTATAACCAGAATTATTCAGCCGAGGTGGGCGATCGAAGAGTAAGCAAGAATTTTTCGTAGCTGGGTCTGATTTAGCCCCCCTCAGCCTCCGACGAGGGTTGAGGTAAGACCAAGAATGATGAGAAGGGTGGAGTTGGAGGGTTGGATTTGTATAAGCAGGGCGAAGGGGGCCAGTTTTTGTCAGGTGGAGAGAATTAGCCCGGTGGTTAGGTCCAATCCTTGGAGAACCTCGGGTAATCACGCATGAACTGGGGCGAGGCCCACTTTTAGTGCAAGCGCTAAAGTAACGAGCGTAACTGGAAGGGGATGAGACATTTGTTGAATGTCTCATTGTCCTGTTATTCATGCATTGGTGGTGCTTGCAAACAGAAGCATTGCAGCTCCAGTGGCTTGGGTAAGAAAATATTTAGTGGTGGCTTCAACGGCTCGTGGGTGATGGTGTTGTGCTATTAGTGGAATAATGGCAAGGGTATTTATTTCAAGGCCTATTCAGGCAAGGAGCCAGTGGGAGCTGGCGAAGGTGATTGTAGTTCCCAGTCCCAGACCGAAGAGTAGGGTGGCTAAGATGTAGGGGTTCATTAGCAAAGGAAGGAGTTTAACCAACATGTTTGGGGTATGGGCCCAAAAGCTTAATTAGCTGACTTTACTAGGAAGTGGTGTAGTGGAAGCACTAAGAGTTTTGATCTCTTCAGGTAGGGTTCGAACCCCTTCTTTCTAAGGAGTTGGGGGGACTTTAACCCCCATAGTTCACTCTATCAAAGTGGCCCTTTGCTTCAGGCACAGCTCCGTGTCTACACTTGCGGAGGTAAACCGGCAAAGGCAATGGGGAGGGCGAGATGTCAAATAACCAGGGCGAGGGTAAGAGGGAGAAAATTTTTCCAGATTAAATGCATGAGCTGATCATACCGAAACCGGGGGTAGGAGGCCCGGACTCATAGGAATACGACTGATAGAAGGGCTGCTTTGGTCATTAGATTAATAGCGGTTAGTTCTGGTATTGATGGAATGTGAGAGGCTCCTAAAAATAGTGTGGCCGACAGCGTATTTATAAGTAAAATGTTAGCATACTCTGCGAGGAAGAAAAGGGCGAATGGGCCCCCTGCATACTCGACATTAAAGCCCGAAACAAGCTCTGACTCACCTTCGGTGAGGTCAAAGGGTGCCCGGTTAGTTTCAGCTAAGGTAGAAATATATCATATAGCTGCTAGAGGTCAGGCAGGCAGAATTAACCATACGCTTTCTTGAGCAACGTTAAAGGTTTGAAGTGTGAAACCGCCTGTAAAGATGATAATGTTTAGAAGAATAAGGCCAAGACTAACCTCGTAAGAAATAGTCTGAGCAACTGCTCGAAGGGCCCCGATAAGGGCATATTTTGAATTAGATGCTCAGCCTGACCCTAAGATGGAGTATACCGCAAGGCTTGACAAAGCAAGAATAAATAGGATACCAAGGTTTAGGTCAATTACAGGGTAGGGAAGAGGTATGGGGGCTCATAAGGTAAGAGCGAGGGTGAGGGCTAATATGGGCGCTAACAAAAATAAGACCGGGGAGGCGGTAGAGGGGCGAACGGGTTCTTTAATGAAGAGCTTAAGACCGTCGGCAATGGGTTGTAAAAGCCCGTAGGGCCCTACGATATTTGGGCCTTTCCGCAGCTGTATATAGCCAAGTACTTTCCGTTCAAGAAGAGTAAGAAAAGCGACTGCCAGGAGAACAGGCACAATAAAGGTTAGGGGGTTAATAATGTGAGTAATGATTGTGGATATCATAGTTGAGGAGAGGACTTGAACCTCTGTAGAAAGGGCTTAGGTCTTTTGCAATTACCGGGCTCTGCCACCTTAACATGCCTTTTTCTTAGGCAAGAGGGCGTGCCCTTTTGCCTACTTTAGTTGACTTCACTAGGTAAGGGGGAGGCGTGCCTAGAGCATGGGCCTCTTCTTTTCGGTCCTTTCGTACTAGAAAAGAGCACAGCATAGATAGAAACTGACCTGGATTACTCCGGTCTGAACTCAGATCACGTAGGACTTTAATCGTTGAACAAACGAACCCTTAATAGCGGCTGCACCATTAGGATGTCCTGATCCAACATCGAGGTCGTAAACCCCCTTGTCGATATGGGCTCTAAAAGAGGATTGCGCTGTTATCCCTAGGGTAACTCGGTCCGTTGATCGGCATTGCCGGATCTTGCTGGTCAGAATTTCTGTTTACTAGAGCTGTAGCTCTTAGTTGTAGGAGGGGTGCTCCCATTCCACGTGGGGGTTTTTTAATTCCCCGCGGTCGCCCCAACCAAAGACATTAGGGCAGGTTCCATTTGGTTTACTCCTTTATTCAGGGTTATTAACATGATCTGCCTTGGTGTCTAAAGCTCCATAGGGTCTTCTCGTCTTATGTTTATATTCCCGCTTCTGCACGGGAAGATCAATTTCATTGACTGGAGAGAGGAGACAGTTAAGCCCTCGTTATGCCATTCATACAGGTCTTCATTTAAAAGACAAGTGATTGCGCTACCTTCGCACGGTCAAAATACCGCGGCCGTTAAACTAATAGTCACAGGGCAGGCGGGACCTCTTATTTATTAAGTTTGCAAGAGGCGATGTTTTTGGTAAACAGGCGAGGCTTTTATGTTTGCCGAGTTCCTTCTCTTTCTTTTAGCCTTTCCCTACAGGCACACCTGTGTGGGGTTAACGGTAGTTTCCTGAATGTTTTTCTTGTTGTTTAATCTTTTATTCAGTGCCCTCTTTGTTTGGGGCCGTTAATGGTCGGCGGGATGTCCGTTCCGACATACACGTGTGCAGGGAGAGAGCCAAAGGCTCTCTTATTACTCATATTAGCATAGTCACTCCCATGTGAGCATGGGACGGTCCAGTATGTTTAGGGGGATAAGATTTGGTGATCAGAATAAGAAGGGTTGATTGGTATATCCGAGCTTTAACGCTTTCTAAGGGGATGGCTGCTTTTAGGCCCACCCAAATATTTACCTTTAGTTTATTATGATCTTTACCCTCCTGATAAAGTTGTGTCTTGGTTCAAAGGGGCTGTACCCCCTTTGACTAACTCTCCGGGTTTCTTAGGTACATCAATAGGGGTGAAACTAAGGTGAAAAGAGAAGCCCGGAGGCTGAACTTCTATTCATTTCTTGGACAACCAGCTATAACTAGGTTCGGTAGGTTTGTCACCTCTACTCAAAGCTCCCCCCACTCTTTTGCCACAGAGACGGGTGTGCCCTATTAATAGGCTGTCTTGGAGTAGCTCACCTAGTTTCGGGACGTCAAACTAAAGCACTCTTTGCTTGGGTTACACTTGCTAAATCATGATGCAAAAGGTACGAGTTTAAATCTCTGCTTTCTTAGGCTTCACTGGGTTTTTTCATTTCTCTTTCAGCATTCCCTTGCGGTACTTTCTCTATTGCGCCGTAGGCCCTTTTCTATCGCCTATACTAAGGGGGAAAAATGGTTTGTTTAATTTAAATACTAGTGTACTTAGGGGTTATTAACAGGGATTTGTTGAAGTTGTTTGAGCGGGCTAGCTATAAAGCTTCAGGGCGACCCGACTTGCACGGATGACTTCTCAGTGTAAGGGAGATGCTTTTCTATCTTAGCTACGCTCTGATTTTTCCAAGTGCACCTTCCGGTACACTTACCATGTTACGACTTGCCTCCCCTTTGCGATTATTAGGGTTTAGTTAATTAAATTAGTGGGCTTGGGGAGAGTGACGGGCGGTGTGTGCGCGCTTCAGGGCCAATTTCAGCGGAACACTCTATTTCCTGCTTACTGCTAAATCCTCCTTCAGATGAACGTTTCAGTGCATCGTCCGTATTCGCTGTGATAGCGAATGTAGCCCATTTCTTCCCTTCCCATACGCTACACCTCGACCTGACGTTTTGGGTTATACCAGTTTTGCTTACTATTAAACCTTCACAGGGTAAGCTGACGACGGCGGTATATAGGCGGGAAAAACAAGGAAAGGTGAGGTTGAACGGGGGTTATCGGTTCTAGAACAGGCTCCTCTAGGTGGATCTAAAGCACCGCCAAGTCCTTTGGGTTTCAAGCTAATGCTCGTAGTTCCCAGGCGGATAGTGGGTGTATAATACTATCAATGTTTAGGGCTAGGCATAGTGGGGTATCTAATCCCAGTTTGTGCCGTAGCTTTCGTGGGTTCAGACTAAATAAAGCCACCTTCGTGGTTGAACTTCTTATCTTCGGGTGCGTATAACAGCCTTGAGGATGTTCGGCTTTAGTAAAAATTTTAACTTAACCACTCTTTACGCCGATGTCTGTCAACTTGGGCCTCTCGTATAACCGCGGTGGCTGGCACGAGTTTTACCGGCCCTCTTAGCTTTGACTAAGTCAAGTTTTCACTTATGGCTTAATGTTTATCACTGCTGAGTTCCCTTGAGGGTGTGGCTAAGCAAGGCGTCATGGGCTCACTTGGGATGTGCCTGATACCAGCTCCTTGTTCCCGGGCGGGGAACTGTAGGGCATTCTCACAGGAGTGCGGATACTTGCATGTGTAAGTTTAGCTAAAGGTGATAGTAAAGTCAGGACCAAGCCTTTGTGCTTGCGGAGCTTTCTAGGGCCCATCTTAACATCTTCAGTGTTATGCTTTACTTAAGCTACGCTAGC